TGTAACTTTCTTGCACTAGAAAAACTATGTTATAGACCTCCCTTTTTCATTTTTCAGTGGATTATTTTGGAGAAAAGAGAAATATTTTTTTTTCTATTCTTTTAGTAAGAATGTAATAATTATGTTTGTAGGAACAAAGAGAAACAGATCTATTCTATATCCGATAAGTATCAATACGCAATGGAATGGGGTCTTGATCCCATTTTATCTGAGCGAATGCATACAAATTTGTTCATCATTCAAAGAACCTATTCCTAAGAATTTGACTTTATTTCTTTTTTCTTTATTTAATTATTTTTTAGTTATTTCTGAACTTATTGAATCTATCCATAAAAAAACCAAGTTTTTGAAGACAATAAATGCATTCTTACGTTTTCATATTAAAGTAAAATAGAGTACTTAATTTTATTTTTTTCTTTCGTTGAATGCCTATTGGTGTCCCAAAAGTTCCTTTTCGAAATCCTGGAGAGGACGATTCCATTTGGATTGACGTATAGTGTGGCTTGTCAGATATATTGGGTCATATGGGATTGCCCCGTTCTCTCCCCCATGGGGATATTCTCCGTTTCGACCAAAAAGATTGATTAAAGCATCAACAATTTTGAGCGTGAAATGCAACAATTAAATCTATGCTTTTGAGATATCAAAAATTACTATTATCAAGTAGAATAGTTTATGGTTGGTTTCTTTAGAAGTACCCAGGCTCTGTTTAAAAAAACCACTTGGTAATATATTTATAATTACTACTTTAATCAATCAAAACTACTTTAATCAATCAAATAATAGACAAAGATGTGGTATTTTGCCCATTTGTCCTATATGTGCAAATCCAAATTGGGCAGATCTTTACTCGGAGTAGAGCACAAACCTAAAAAATTGAATAAACCCAGTCAGAAACAAGAAAATGCCATCGTGATTTGAATTGGATCCCGATGAAAGAATAGATCAATGAGAAGTTAGTTTGATAAACTTTAAAATTATTATTATTTTTAATTATTATTATTAGGTAAACGAATTATAGGTAAACAGATCAAAACTCATTTTTATTAAAAAATGAAAGAAAAGCCCTTTGTTAGAACAGAAGTTAGAATAAAAAAAAAGAGGGCTGGAATCTACACATTGATTCTTTTTTTTTTTTTTCACGCTTTTTGTTGAACCGTATGCATCAAAAGTTGCATGTACGGTTCCTATGGGATAGAATTTTATCCTAATCAACCGACTTTATCGAGAAAGATTACTTTTTTTAGGTCAAGATGTTGATAGCGAAATCTCAAATCAACTTATTGGGCTTATGGTCTATCTCAGTATAGAGAGTGAGACCAAAGATTTGTATTTGTTTATAAACTCTCCTGGCGGATGGGTAATACCTGGAATAGCGATTTATGATACTATGCAATTTGTGCGACCAGATGTACAAACAGTATGCATGGGATTAGCCGCTTCAATGGGATCTTTTATCCTGGCCGGGGGAAAAATTACCAAACGTCTAGCATTCCCTCACGCTTGGCGCCAATGAGTTTTTTATTTCAAATAAAAAAAAGTATGCCTTCGCCGCAGGAAATATGAAAATAGAGTAAGTATAAGTAATAATAGCATGGCATTTTTAATTCGATATGAGAAATTTTGTTAGTAATTTTTTGAAGATTTAATTGTGTATCGAAAGAGTAGTCTGAGATATTAAAGGTATTTCTGATTTTATCTATCGGGGCCAATTTTCTATTTTAGTGTCACAAACTTTTTTGTTTTCACACCAGAGGGTTATTAACACTATATTCTGTATTCTGTTCTGAAAGAGTACAAAAAAATTATATTTTTTTTTTTGAAAAAAAAAAACTTTGGGATTGTTAAATTGAAATTACCGATGAAAGGGACGGAGCCACCATAGTATTGTTGTTTTTGAACTACTCGAAAAGGAAGGGTGGTTATTAGATCATTTACTGGGCTAGGCATGATAGGCTATATGCTTTTCTTCGATGAAAGTTCTATTATGGAGCCGTATGCAATGCACAAATAATGCCTGTACGGTTGTTTAATTCTATCTTTTTTTCTTTGTATTCTTTATTTTATCTCTTTTCCTTGCCTTATCGTGCGAGATAGAATAACTATTTATTATCTTATATCATCAGGGTAATGATCCATCAACCTATTGCTGGTTTTTATGAGGCACAAATAGGAGAATTTGTCCTGGAAGCGGAAGAGCTACTTAAATTGCGCGAAATCATCACAAGGGTGTATGCTCAAAGAACGGGCAAACCTTTATGGGTTGTATCCGAAGACATGGAAAGGGATGTTTTTATGTCAGCAACAGAAGCCCAAGCTCATGGACTTGTTGATCTTGTAGCAGTTACATAAAAAATAGCCAGAATTTCCCGCAAATTCGGTTTATTGTCTTACTGAGATTTAATATTCTATTAAATTAATAGAATATTAATAGAGAAATTTTTTAGAAACAATTTTCTTTTTAATAATTCATAATCATCGGTTAGGATTGATCTAAACCAGCCCATTATGCATACGATTCAACATGCCAACTATTAAACAACTTATTAGAAACACAAGACAGCCAATCAAAAATGTCACAAAATCCCCCGCTCTTGTGGGCTGTCCTCAGCGACGAGGAACGTGTACTAGGGTGTATGTGCGACTCGTTTAAATCGTTGGTTGTGACAGAAGAAAGGAAACCTTTTTCCCATTATCTGCAATTAGTATAGATGAATAGGATAGAATACAAGAACCCATCTTTTTTATCTTTTATCTAAACGAAAAAAGATCTATCATATACTTCTATTGTGTATCCAATTTATGCTTTTCATTGGTGCAAATTCAATCCTATCTATTTTCCATTTAAACTGCGAAAGAATACCCATGGGTAGCAAAAGATTATCTATTAAGCAGGGTAAATCTTTTTAAAATGAAAAGTTACATGAAAAGAACAAAAATTATGCCCCTACTATTCTCAGAACGGACTAAGAGAGTCAGCGCATTAGCCAATCTTCAAAATGAAATACCGTTACTATATAGACGGATTTCATTGTGAAAGACCTATTACTGGATAATTCATAGGTAGAGCAAAAAAGTGTGAACTGTACAAGTTAACAAAAGATTAAATGCCGAAAAGAGCTCCGGTGTATAGAGAAGACCTCACCGTTTAAGAAATAACAATAGAAACGATGGAACCCACTTTTTATTCTTATTTACTATTGACTATGTTTTTGTTTGATATCTAGTATCACAATACAATTTCTTATTTTTAGGTATTTTGCGTAGAAAGAAAATTGTGGTTCGGAAGGTTAGAGTAGCAAAAACCGTTGGAATTCTTTTTTATACATTGGAAAAATTCGTTTTGTTATTCTAGAAAAGGGGAAAAGAATAGCTGAAAGAAAAGAAATCAATTAGTTATTCATCAAAGTTTCGTTTATTTAATGACCAGAACTAGGCGAGGATATATAGCTCATAGGCGTAGAACAAAAATTCGTTTATTCGCATCAAGCTTTGGCGGGACTCATTCACGACTTACTCAAACTATTATTCAACAAAAAATAAGAGCTTTGGTTTCGGCTCATCGGGATAAAGATAGACAAAAAAGAACTTTTCGGCGTTTGTGGGTCACTCGAATAAATGCAGTAATTCGCGAAAATGAAAATATTGTATCCTTTAGTTATAATAGATTAATAAACAATCTGTACAAGAGAAAGTTGCTTCTTAATCGTAAAATACTTGCACAAATAGCTATATTGAATAAGAATTGTCTTTCTAGGATTTCAAATGACATTCAAATTTTAATAAAATAAAGAAATTCGCTGGAATTCATCGGAATATTTTACATAAGATTCCCTGAAAAATGAATTCTGAGAGGGTAGAATAGAAATTCGTATAATATAATAATAATAATATGATCGATCAAGTAGTTAAATTGAATAAAAACATTCAATAAAAAAGATTTCTTCTTCTCCAATTCGTTTTTTTCTTACAACACAAGAAAAAAAAATCTTAATTTTCGGGTTTTTCAAACATCAATCTCTGTTTAAGTTCGAATTGGAACTTTTATTCTATTAAAGAATAAGCCTATTTTTTTCTGATTCGAAGACCAGTAGTTCTAGCAACCAACTCACTTTTTTCAAATTCTTTTTCATTATTAAGAAAAGGTAACAAAGATAAAATACGAGCTTGTTTTATAGCAATAGTAATTAATCGTTGTTGTCTTAAAGTCAATCTATTCACCCGTCTAGATAATATTTTTCCTTGTTCACTAATAAATCGACTAATTAAACTCATGTTTCTATAATCAATTCGATCCCCCGATTGAATCGGGGGCAACCGCCTACGAAAAGCTCGCTTGGGCTTAACAAAAAGTCGCTTGGATTTATCCATGATTTTTTTATTCCTTATTTGAAAAATCCTATTTCCTTCGCTTGGATCAAAAATAATAATGATTAAAAATTAAGAATTTAAGAATTAAAAATATAGGCTTTTACTTGTTTATAGTTCAATAAAGAATATATCTTACGATATTCTATGATACTATGTCATACCTTTTTTCATCTTGCTTCTAAAGAAAGGTAACACGCGGATGATGCTCTATTTTTTGATCTCTTCGTGAATCCTATGCTTGTAACAATAGGGACAGAATTTTCTCAATTCCAATCGACTAGGCGTATTGTGTCGATTCTTTTGAGTAATATATCTGGAAATACCTGTTGATTTCTTATTAACATTTGTTTGAACACAGCTGATACATTCCAAAACAATGCTTACTCGAGCACCTTTCCCCTTGGCCACGAATCCCCTCCTTTGTTTTTGGTTTTTTATTCCCTCCACTCTTCTTTTTTCCGATTTAAAGTGAAGAAAAGAAAGAAAGGAAAAAATATTACTAACTCGAAATCCAATTCTGAAAGATTTCGTTGCAATCAATCTAGTAATAATAAGTAATACAATAATTTGAAACTCTATTTAGATTTAGATTCGAAGTTTAGATTCGAATTGAAGTAAAGTATTTTAGTTAAACATCTTGTATGATATTGTTGACTTAACTACATTTACACTTCTGTTCTCTTCATTTTTAATTTTATTGAAATTTATTTCATTTATTATTTACTTAAATTAAAGCCTGGGCCCGAGTTTTGTTGAGTTTGAATTTACTTTTCTTCTTTTTCTTTTCTAACATATTCTAAAAAACAAAAAAGAAATATAATTAAAAAAGAAGAGGGGGGGGTAGTAGTCACAGATAGTGAATTCTATCTTTAATATTCTTCACCCCCCGTATTAATAACTAGAATGAAAAAAAAGGAAATGTTAACGCATCGGGGAAAAAACGATTAATCTCTATCAATAGACCTGCTAAAGACCCGAACCATAGAGTACTTATTACCGGTGCCACGGATAGATATGTTTTGAAATCTCGCATTTCAAATCCTCCTTCTTTTATTGTTTTATTGAAAATTGTAATAATATTTATGAATTTACTATTTATTTTCATATTTCTATTTATAGTAATATTTATTCGAATAAATAATGGTATTCCATATAGGATCAAATATATATCTGTATTTCAAGTTCAAGTCTACTTCCAGTTGTTTTGTCCACATAATCCATGATTCAAATTGAAATGTAGAACAATTCCATAGATAAGATTCTTTTCGTGAAATTAAAAGAACAAAATAAAATACCTTTCGTTCTACCCAAACATTCAAGAAATTGACAGTGGATTTTCCTTTTTTTTTTTTCTATTTTTTGCAGATGTCTAGAAGTTTATTATTCTATATTTTATTATATGATATGAAACAAAAAAGAATAAAAGGCAAGATAAGTTTTGTATATCAACAAAAAAATGAAATAAGAAATAAGTATGTGGAAAACAAAACAAAGATTCTCTAAAATACCATTAGAAACTAATTAAAAGGGATGTAGCGCAGCTTGGTAGCGCGTTTGTTTTGGGTACAAAATGTCACGGGTTCAAATCCTGTCATCCCTACCTATTACTCCGCCTCTGAGCAATAAGAAAGGATCCATTGAGATCAATTAAAATAAAATGGGACAGACCTAATCTTTCATTTGTATTATATTGTGTAGATAATAGTATAGAACTTTAAAATGGATTGTGAAGTTAATGAAAAAATCTCTTTCCTTACAGCCCTTTTTGGAATTAAGAGAGCGCTCTTAGTTCAGTTCGGTAGAACGTGGGTCTCCAAAACCCAATGTCGTAGGTTCAAATCCTACAGAGCGTGATTTTCTTCGTGTTTTCCTAGGGCAAAATTCTATGAAAAGAAAAAAATGGAACAGCAATCGGATTTGACCTCCTGCACAGGTTAAAATTAAAAAAAGGAGGAGGCCAAAAAACAAGGTCTTAACTAATCAAAGGTCCAACTGATCACCACGTCTGTATTGTAAATATGCAGTTACGAATAATCCAGCCAAAGTAATAGGAATTAAACCTAAAACGATTCCAAATAGAAAAACTTCAATCATTTCAATTTGTTAAAAAAAAAAATATAGAATATCTATCCGTAAATATTAATCTATCTTGCCGATAAATCTCAATAACCAAGAATGCGAAATTGATACGGTAAGGAACTAGAAGAATAGATAAAATACTGCAGAAAAATTTCTTTTAATTTTTTCATGAATTGTTCATTCAATTTCGTTCAAATAAGCCGTATCTTGCTTAGGCCAAGAAATAGAACTGAAGTTATAGTTAAGGCTGCTAGTAGAAAACCGAAATAACTCGTTATAGTAGACATGAAGGAGCTAAATAAACTTTTATATTTTATATACATATGTTTGTAAAATGTAAAGCACTTCCCTAAAGAAAATGGAAAGTTTTTAATTTCATAATTATTATAGATTATAGACGACAGTAACAAAAAGAGAAGGATATCGGTATATATAAGGAGAAAAAGAAATTTATTCATTATCTAGAATATCTACCTAGCTTCGTGTAATTCCGAATCAAGAAATTTGTTGACCAATTTTTGAGAATGAGAAATAAAAAAGAAAAACGAATATTCAAATTTCAAATAATAATAAATATTCAAATATCAAAATAATGTATCAAAATAATGAAAATTAATAATTAATAATAAGGAATTTGTGTTCTATAATTTCATTTTAAAAGTCTTTCTTGGCGCTTACGGACAAAGTTTTTGGATCTAAAACAAGAATGTGGACATCATAAAAACCGATTATTACAATTATCACTTATTGATTTTTTTGTTATTCTCCTTCTTTCAAGAAATACTTGGTACTTAGCCTTTCAAAAATTACAACAAAAAACTCTTTTTCTACAACTGCAGAGGGGAAATTTTTCGATTTCACATCGAATCCAATTCGGGAACTCTACTATTACTATTACTATGATAAACCCCTTTATGAATTCTTATCTTATTAGAATAGAAGGAAATTCGTCAATTTCACATTTGAGATGATCTATGGTACTTTTATCTGATCCGTGGTATACGGTTGGACAAAAGAAAGAGGAAAGAAATTCTCTAAGACGTCATTTCGCTACTGATTGAAGTTGCGTTGCTGTGTCAGAAGAAGGATAGCTATACTGATTCGGTATACTTTCAAAAACCCTTGGTACAATATTGACGATCTTAAAAAGACATAATTTCAGTGAATTTTCATTTACTGATCTGATCTTTTACGGAATCGATTCCTTTTGACTGTATGTATAACAATATGGGGAGTTCGACATGTCTGGAAGCACAGGAGAACGTTCTTTTGCTGATATTATCACCAGTATTCGATATTGGGTGATTCATAGCATTACTATACCTTCCCTATTCATTGCAGGGTGGTTATTCGTTAGCACAGGTTTAGCTTACGATGTATTTGGGAGCCCTCGTCCAAATGAATATTTTACAGAGAGACGACAAGGAATTCCATTAATAACTGGCCGTTTTGATCCTTTGGAACAACTCGATGAATTTAGTAAATCATTTTAGGAGGCCCCAATGACCATAGATCGAACCTATCCAATTTTTACCGTGCGATGGTTGGCTGTTCACGGCCTGGCTGTACCTACCGTTTTTTTTTTGGGGTCTATATCCGCAATGCAGTTCATCCAACGATAAACCGAATCCAAATTAATTAATTAATTATAAAGATAAAGCTATGACACAATCAAACCCGAACGAACAAAATGTTGAATTAAATCGTACCAGTCTATACTGGGGATTATTACTCATTTTTGTACTTGCTGTTTTATTTTCTAATTATTTCTTTAATTAAATTAGTAGATTAGTAGAATAATAAATGAGAGTAATAATTCTCTTATCCCATCGGAAGGATATCATCTCATAATTATCTATGACTGTTTATGTCTCTAGTATGACCACTCAATTAAAAATGTGGGGGGAAATGGCCGATACTACTGGAAGGATTCCTCTTTGGATAATAGGTACTGTAACTGGTATTCTTGTGATTGGTTTAATAGGCATTTTCTTTTATGGTTCATATTCCGGATTGGGTTCATCCTTGTAGGAATAGATTGAACTGAGTTGTAGATATGAAAGCGTAAGAACTCGCTGGGATCCTTCGAATTTTATAGAAAAATAAAAAGGGTCCCGGTAAGTTCTTAATACTTTCATAATACTTTATTCGTATAAATGACAAAACGAATTCCTGTTTGCATTGCAAACATTTCCAAAAAAGTCCATTATACTTTTTTCTGGGGGTGTTTTTGAAAAAGGAATTTCCAATTTCATTAATAGATTTAGAATATTTGTTCTTCAAGAGTATCTATCGATACTTTCACAAACTAAAAAGAAAGAAGAAATTCCCCCATTTCCTTTTCCTGGATGTAAGAAAAATACTATCTATTTTATTCTATTTTTTTCTTTTGATGGGGGAATATTCCCGGTTTTTTATACTAATAGAAGTTTCTTTTATTTATTTTATTGTTTATTGGCTCATAAAAATGGAAAGTTTTTTTTTTCAAGTTCATTGAAAAAGCTCTAGTTACTCAAAAAGTTTCTCTTTCTTTTTAGTTGCCCAGCCTATTTATACGTATATTATACGTATACGTATAATATCCTATTTATATGTATATAAAATCAAAAAGTAGATTATGATAACCCTAGAAAAATCGAAATTATGAATAGGAATGAATCTTTGGACGAATGACGAATGGGATTGATTAATAAGCATTATTTTTTTAACACACGAAAAACGACTTTTTCGTGTGTTAAAAACTAGGAAAACAACTAGGAAGACGAATAGAGTAATCTATCTTAGAATCCCATGCCCCCATTTTATTTATCCTTTGCCTTTTCGTTTACTTATTTTATTATGCTTGATTATGCTTGCTTAGTATCTAATAGAATTAGATTCAATTCGATTAGATAGAATTAGATTCAATTCTAATAGAATTGAAAAAAAAAAAAAAAACTATTAATACATTCGATAACAGTTAAATCTGACAATAGAATAGTGACATAATCACCCCCCAATTTAGATTTAGAGAAAAAAACGAAAGAAGAGATAAAATCAAATAGTCTTCTTATCAACACTAGATAGAATCTAAAATTTTTGTAAAAAAAAAAGATAAGACTCGAAACAAAAAAAAGATTTTCAAGCATACCATATAAAAATTTTTTGTTCTTTTTACGAACTTGAGAAATGCGCAGATCTAGAAATTGATTTCGGACAATTGAACTTTCTCAAACTGTTTCTTTTTAAGAACTAAAAAGATTTGTGCCAAAATAACAGATGCTAAGAAGAACAAAAGGCCTTGAATACGTAATGGGTCTTGAAGTACTATTTCTGCATCCCCCTGACCAAATCCACCCACATTAGGATTACTCGTTAATGGTTGATCAAGTTTGATGGATTCGCCTTCTGAAACAAGAAGCTCTGGTCCTGGGGGTATAATATCAATCACTTGCCGTCCTTCTGACGCATCTGTTATGGTTATTTCGTATCCCCCCTTTTCTTTTCGTATTATTTTGCTTACTATACCTGCTGCTGTCGCATTATAAACCGTATTGTTACTCTTGCTCCCGTCAGGATAAATTTGTCCCCTTCCCCTGTTTCCACCTACATATATGGGATATTTTAAGAAGTGAACATCTTTTTTCGTAGCGGGGTCTGGCGAAAGAATAGGAAAAGTAATTTCACTATATTTCTGACCCGGAACCGGACCTATCACAAGAATATTTTTTTTATTAGGGCGATAATTCTGAAAAGACAGATTTCCTACCTTTTCTTTCATCTCTGGTAAAATACGATCCGGAGGGGCTAATTCAAACCCCTCGGGTAAAATAAGAACAGCCCCCACATTCAAAGCGCCCTTTTTCCCATTAGCAAGAACTTGTTTCAGTTGCATATCATAAGGAATTCGAACAACTGCCTCAAATACAGTGTCAGGAAGTACTGCTTGGGGAACCTCAATATCCACGGGCTTATTAGCTAAATGACAATTGGCACATACAATACGGCCAGTTGCCTCACGTGGATTTTCATAACCCTGTTGCGCAAAAATAGGATATGCATTTGAAATGGATACCCCAGTTAGTATATATATTATGAGCGATACAGAAATGAAACGAGTAATCTCTTCTTTTATCAAAGAAAGGGTCTTTCTACTTTGCATGGTACAATCGTTGATCCAGAAAATTTCTACAATAAAATTAGGTAAGTCGTTAATATAGTTCCCTACCCACGATGTTGCTATTTACTAAACTATTTTAGAAAACTTTTCAAAATACAAAATAGAAGAGGATCGGAATCTTTAAATGTATAGAATAAAATGTAAAAAAAAAAAATTTGATGTTTGACTTATGTGCAAAATAACAAACATTCTAATTGGATTGGGGAATCATTTTTCAGTCATTCATTGAATGATAAATCACTACAAGTGACGGAGATACACGATTTAAATAATGGAAGATCCAATATTTAAAAATTGTATCGATAATTACTGGAAAAGTGGAAACAAGTCCAGATATAATTTGATCGTTATAAGTAAATCCAAAATCCTTGTAGACAGAACCAATCAGTAGTTCCCAGCCGTGGGGTGAATGGAATCCTATACATAAATCGGTTAATAAAAGAATAAAAAAAGCTTTTATTGTATCACTTAGGTTATATAGAAATTCTTGAACCCAAGAATTAAGAAGAAAAAGTTCTTCATTACCTAGAATCGAATAACCGCTTAGAATAATGAAACAGATTATATTGGTTGAGAAGTGCAAAATAGTATAGATACGCTCCTCATTGTACATTTTGAGCAATTGGATCGTTTCTTTGTGGATTGCGATAATAAACTTTTGCAGATGTGTTTCCGGGCATTCCTTTATCATTTCGTCCAAGAGTAAGAGTTCCTCTAATTCTATGAATTTTTCTAAGCTACTCTTTTCTTGAATAGCATTTAAAAAAATTTCAGATTGACTAGTATTCCACCAATTAATAACCCAAGATTCCACACTTTTATTAAACGACAAAGAGATCCACCAGGGCAACAATATTATAGATATAAAATATAGAAGGGAAATAAGGTTTTTTTTTTTTTTTTCATTTTTTCGTATTTTAAATGAACCCGCCTCATTATATATTATTTATATTCTATAATATACTAATTAATATATTAATATGAAATTGAAATTATAGTATATATATATTTTTATACAATATAAATATATATAATATAAATATATAAGTATAAGCTTTTTTATATAATATAAATATATAAGTATAAGCTTTTTTTGCTTGATCAATATCGCGAAGAAATTTCCGTTAAATTATATGCCTGTAAAACAAATACAAATAAAGGATTCTTGGATTTTTTACTTCCCCCGATAAGAAAATGCTCATTCTTGAGTTCATTTCAAAATACTTCAATTGGTACATGCAAGAAATAGGCCAATTCCGCCGCCTTTTGCTCAATTTCTCGTGGAGTCAAATTTTCATTGGTCCGAGTCAAAGGAATAGCCCCCCGGCCTCTTATTTCCATATAAAGGACACGTCGAGCATAAATACCCTCTTTAGCTTCGATTCTGATAGATTGAATATCTTTCATAAGGAATCGGAGTAAGATGCGACGACTCTTTCCCGGAAATCCCCAACGAAAAATACACACTATTCCTTCTTTTCTATCGAATCGATCATAACCACTACCTACATTCCACGAAATTGTGCACCACAAATACGAGCTAATAAATAGACCGGCAATGCCATAGAAAGACATCACGATCCCCTGTGGAAAAAAAATGATTTGCTGAGACGGAAATAAGGATATCAAATTTCTGCCAAGGTAACTGGAAAGTCCAACCAAACAAAATCCTACTGAACCTAAAAAAAGTATAAAGGCCCAGCAGATATTACTTGTTTTTCGAGATCCCACTATAAGCTCTATCCATATATGTTCTGATCGCCAACTCATACTAGATCCAGTTTCATTTTATTGGAAGTAGGGTATTGGCCCCAATGAATTTGACTTGATTTTGTTTGATTCTGAAATAACTTTTATCAACTCGCACTATTTTGATGTCAATCTTTAGGAAGAATTTGTTAGATCGAAAATAAGAATAGGAGCCCCCGCATATGATCTCCTATCTCCACACATATGGATACGTTGATTTTGCATTTGTTGTAGACGTCGACTCTAATCTCGATGGATTTTCCATTTCAAATAGCTCGTTTATTTACTCATATATCGTTTATTTACTCATATATCGTTTATTTACTCATATATCATATTTACGCCTGTCGAAAAACTCTTTGATTTATGTTTGAATTTTGAATGAGAAGTCGCGCGCTCTGCCCGTTCTAGTAGGATATTCCACTAAAGAGATATCTGTCTTATGATCCGCACATAAGTCTTGAAAAAAAAAAAAAAAACAAGAAATAGATCCAATTTACTCCCATTAGATCTAAAGAATCTTGTTTTTTTGAACATGAAGAGATAAAGAAGCCATTGCAATTGCCGGAAATACTAAACCCACTAAAGGTACAAAAATAGAGGGTAAATTGTTGAAAATTGTCATAGAATGGGCACCTCGATTTACTATTTGTACCTATTTTTGATATTGGTATATTGTTAGAAAGATATCTTAAAATAATTCTAATTCGTATATTAATTCGTATATAATTATATCTAATTATCTAGAATATGTCTAAGTGAGCATATAGAATCAATAATAAAGTGCAAGAAGGCTAGAACTAACTAAATGGGCTTTGTCATTTTGATACATGAAATATCTGTATGATAATCCACCGGTTTTACTCTTATTTGATTATCTGTTTCTTGTCTTAGAATATGAATTTTCTGAATTTTTTTTTCATAATTCATAATTTCAAATAATTTAATCTTTTTATTTATTATTTACTTTAACCCTTTAGTACGTATTATAGTACGTATTATATTAATTTAATTAATTTGAATTATTTTAAGACTCTATTTGATTTATGATTCAAAGGAAAGAAAGCGTGTAGTTGAAATAATTCATTCAGAACACCTTTTAAAGGATTACGTGGTACGATTGGATCGAATAAGCCCTTATGGAATAAAAATTCGGCCGCTTGTGAACCCTCAGGCACTGTCTTATTCAATGTTTGCTCAATTACTCTTTTACCGGCAAATGCAATGTAGGCGTTGGGTTCAGCAATAATGATATCCCCCAACATACCAAAACTAGCTGTCACTCCACCAGTCGTAGGAGATGTAAGAATTGATACATAAAATAACTTTTTATTTGATTGATAATCATATAAAGCAGAAGATATTTTAGCCATTTGCATCAAGCTCAAACTTCCTTCTTGCATGCGTGCTCCTCCGGAAGCACATACTAGAATAAGAGGTAAAAATTTATTGGCAGCATACTCAATCAAACGAGTGATTTTTTCTCCTACTACAGATCCCATACTACCCCCCATAAATTGAAAATCCATAACCCCAATTGCTACGGGAATGCCGTTTAGTTGACCTGTGCCTGTCTGAACAGCTTCCGTTAATCCTGTCTTTCTTTGATAAGAGTCAATACGATCTTTATAAGGGTCCTCTTCCGAATGGAATTCAATGGGATCTAAAGATACCATGTCTTCATCTATAGGATCCCAAGTACCTGGATCAATCGAAAGTTCAATTCTATCTGAACTACTCATTTTCAAATGATATCCACATTGTTCACAAATATTCATTCGTGACTTCAAAAATTTTTTATAATTTAATCCATAACAAATTTCGCATTGAACCCACAAATGCCTGTATTTTTGAGTTACATCGAGATCGTTAGAATTTTCTCGTAAAGCGAAATCGCTACTATTCGTGCTAGTTATTAGACCGGAGCTCTCGCTTTCATTACTATTTCCACTTTCGCCACAAATGTAAGTATAAATGTACTTTTCGCTGTAATTGTCACTCCCCTGTAAATTAGAATTTACAATATAAATTTGAGAACGAAGATAACTGTCAATGCAAGTATTGAGATAATTATTCCAACTGGATTTACTATTATACATATAATGATCATAGTGGGAGTCGTCACTTCGCGACTCTTTTTTCAGATAACTCGAATTCAAAAAAAAAGAATTTGTTAGTTCACTCAAAAAAGACTGTTCATTGTCAATCTCAAAAACTTGATTTTCAATATCAAAATATACTAAATAACTGTCCCTATTACTATCCCTAACTAAAAGAGTGTCATCTGCGCTAAAATTCCGAATATCACTGGCCTCAATTAAATTTTCAACCTTACTGTAACTAGACCTGTCATTATTTTTCCAAGTATGGTTTTTTTTATCTATATCATTTCGAATCAGGTCTTCATTTTCTTCATTTATATTGGTATTTTCAAGAGGACCAAGACTATCACTTAGCCTACACCCGCATTCTAACCTGTATTCTAACTCCACATTGAATAACATCGAATTGAACCACCATTTTTCCATAGAGCTTTCTTGCCGCTATTTCCATCAAAATAAATAGATGAATAGTCATTCGATGAAAAATCATTTGAATAGTTATTTTATTTATTTCTTATTTCCTAGCAGATTTTTTCCTCT